CTTGCAGAATATATAGCTTTACAATTAAAAAATAGAGTTTCGTTTCGAAAAGCAATGAAAAAAGCTATTGAATTAACTGAACAAACAGATACAAAAGGAATTCAAGTGCAAATAGCAGGCCGTATCGACGGAAAAGAAATTGCACGTGTTGAATGGATCAGAGAGGGTAGAGTTCCCCTACAAACAATTCGCGCTAAAATTGATCATTGTTCCTATACAATTCGAACTATTTATGGAGTATTAGGTATAAAAATTTGGATATTTGTAGACGAGGAATAATCAACCTTGTCTTCCCATTCTGTCCAGTGATAAAACAAAAAATGACAAACTCTTTCATTCTTTTTTCGTTAAAAATAAAAAAATGAACAATTCTAATTCTATAAGGTTAAATATAAATTCGATTGATCATTTGGTATAATTGCTATGCTTAGTGTGTGACTCGTTAGTTTTTTCTTTATAGTTTCAAGTTGGGATTCAAAAAAAAAAACAAACTGACCCCTGCTATAAACTTTGTAATTATATAAAATAAACTAATAACCAACTTATTGCTTCGTATTGTCGAGATCCCAAGAAACAGTCACTATATGAATGAGTGGATCTATCATATGGTTGTAGCAACTGAAATTCTTTCAACAAAAAATAGATCTGATTATGGGTTGTAAAGCAAAAAAAAAAAATAAATAAAGGGATGTGGATAAATGGAAGGATGATAGAAAGAAAGAACAAAAATATCAATGATATATGATTCCAATATGTATGGTCTATGAATCACGTCATAAAGGGCAGTGTGATAAAGCATCAATACTGATAATCAATACTGATAAGATAATTATAAATATAAGAATTTAAAAATGAAATAATTAAAAATAGAATAAAATAATAAAGAGCCTTCAGGTTAATAAAAACTGAGGAAATTGACTTGGGAACGAATTTTGTTGGAAGCTCCATTGCAAAGTTCGGACCTAACCATTAATGGAGAAGCTATGGGAACGACAGAACCTGTGACTGCATAGGCTTCTATTGAAAACGAATCCTAATAATTCATTGGGTGGGATGGCGGAACGGACCAAGAAAAAATTGATTTATTCTGAGAGGTTATGAATTGAACCTTCGAATGAAACAGGAAAGAGTAAATATTCGCCCGCGAAACCTCTATTTATTGGATTACAATCTTTTGTCGTAATTCGATAGAGGTAAAAAAAAAAAAAAATAAGGAAAGGATTCGTCATGTTATAAAAATAAAAAAGAGAAACATTACATTATCTATAAAGATACATAAATGTACACACACGTCTAGCTGTATTGTATATCTTGTATCTACATCTTCCTTCTTATGTAAGAAATTAAATATCAATAAAAGCCATTACTTGGTGTATTATCTATTAATGTGTACCTATTAATGTGTATCTATAATATTATTTTATTGAATTTGAATCCTTTCATTCGCGAGGAGCTGGATGAGAAGAAACTCTCATGTCCGGTTCTGCAGTAGAGATGGAATTAAGAAACAACCATCGACTATAACCCCAAAAGAACCAGATTTCGTAAACAGCATAGAGGAAGAATGAAAGGAATATCTTGTCGAGGCAATCATATTTGTTTCGGCAGATACGCTCTTCAGGCACTTGAACCTGCTTGGATTACAGCTAGACAAATAGAAGCAGGGCGAAGAGCAATGACACGATATGCGCGTCGTGGTGGAAAAATATGGGTACGTATATTTCCCGACAAACCTGTTACAGTAAGACCCGCGGAAACACGTATGGGTTCGGGGAAGGGATCCCCTGAATATTGGGTATCCGTTGTTAAACGGGGTCGAATACTTTATGAAATGGGTGGAGTATCAGAAACTGTAGCTAGAGCAGCTATCTCAATAGCTGCGCGCAAAATGCCTATACGAACTCAATTTCTTATTTCAGGATAGAGATGTAGAACTAAAAAAAAAAGGGGTATTGGGGATGAAAAAACAACCGCAGGTTTATTTATTTCTGGACGGACAATATTTCTTTTTTTTCTTTCATACTTTTGCATTGAAATAACAGATTGAAATAAAAATGATATGATTCAACCTCAGACCCTTTTGAATGTAGCGGATAACAGCGGAGCTCGAAAATTGATGTGTATTCGAATCATAGGAGCTGGTAATCACCGATATGCTCATATTGGTGATGTTATTGTTGCTGTAATCAAAGAAGCAGTTCCCAATATGCCTCTAGAAAGATCAGAAGTAATTAGAGCTGTAATTGTACGTACATGTAAAGAACTCAAACGTGAAAACGGTATGATAATACGATATGACGACAATGCTGCAGTTGTCATTGATCAAGAAGGAAATCCAAAAGGAACTCGAGTTTTTGGTGCGATCGCTCGAGAATTGAGACAGTTAAATTTTACTAAAATAGTTTCATTAGCTCCCGAAGTATTATAAATAGTAGTAGATGAGACTATGATATAGTATAGGGTATCTGAAATAGATCAAATAGATCAAATTAGTAGATTGTGTCTCACGTATATACTTTATAAAAAAAAAAATAAAAAAAAGGAAACATGTTGATTATATCAAAATTAGGAGGAACCTATAATTCTAGTTCGTCATGGGTAGGGACACTATTGCCGATCTAATAACTTCTATAAGAAATGCTGACACGGATAAAAAAGGAAGGGTTCGAATAGCATCTACAAATATCACCGAAAACATTATTAAAATACTTCTACGAGAAGGTTTTATTGAAAACGTTCGGAAACATCAGGAGAGTAACAAATATTTCTTGGTTTCAACTCTGCGACATAGAAAAACCAGAAAAGGAATATATAAAACTAGAACCATTTTAAAGCGTATCAGCCGGCCCGGCTTACGAATTTATTCCAACTATCAACGAATTCCTAAGATTTTAGGTGGAATGGGAATTGTAATTCTTTCTACTTCTCGAGGTATAATAACAGATCGAGAAGCTCGACTAGAAAGAATTGGAGGAGAAATTTTGTGTTATATATGGTAATCTTCCACCTCTGGTATCCGAATTTGATCTCTAACTTCCTATTTGTAAAATAGAGAGGAAAAGTGAGTTATATAACTATTCCTCCATTAGTTGATACTTCAAGGAGGTTACCTGGAATGAAAGAACAAAAATTGATTCATGAGGGTTTAATTACTGAATCACTTCCCAACGGTATGTTCCGGGTCCGTTTAGATAATGAAGATCTAATTCTAGGATATGTTTCAGGGAGGATCCGCCGCAGTTTTATACGGATACTACCGGGAGATAGAGTAAAAATTGAAGTAAGTCGTTATGATTCAACCAGGGGACGTATAATTTATCGACTTCGCAACAAAGATTCGAATGATTAGGTTATTTTTTTAACCATGGGTATACAATTCGAAGTTAAAAAAAAAATTCAAGAGACTTATTCTCTTCCAAGAAGTGGATTCAGAATTAAGGTAAGGAATAAAAAATATGAAAATAAGGGCTTCCGTTCGTAAAATTTGTGAAAAATGTCGACTGATTCGCAGGCGTGGACGAATTATAGTGATTTGTTCCAATCCGAAACATAAACAGAGACAAGGGTAATTCTTCTAAAAAAGAACTTTCAAAAAAAAAATATATATATATGTAAAAATAAGGTAAAGGATCTGTTTTAACATGAAATGGATATCTCCGTATCTTTTCTTTTTGTATATTTCTGACTCATAAATATGAGATGATAAAATATGACAAAAGCTATACCAAGAATTGGTTCACGTAGGAATGGGCGTATTGGTTCACGTAAGAATGGACGTAGAATACCAAAAGGCGTTATTCATGTTCAAGCGAGTTTCAACAATACCATTATAACTGTTACAGATGTACGAGGTCGGGTAGTTTCTTGGGCCTCCGCCGGTACTTCTGGATTCAAAGGCACAAGAAGAGGAACACCTTATGCTGCTCAAGCCACAGCGGTAAATGCTATTCGTACAGTGGTTGATCAGGGTATGCAACGAGCAGAAGTTATGATAAAGGGTCCTGGTCTCGGAAGAGATGCAGCATTACGAGCCATTCGTAGAAGTGGTATATTATTAAGCTTCGTACGTGATGTAACACCTATGCCACATAATGGATGTCGACCTCCTAAAAAAAGACGTGTGTAGAAATAAGAATTAAACCGATTTCAAGAGAAATAAATGATCAAATAATAATACTAGTATAGTATGGTTCGAGAGGAAGTAGCAGGATCCACTCGAACACTACAGTGGAAGTGTGTTGAATCAAGAGTAGACAGTAAGCGTCTTTATTATGGTCGTTTCATTCTGTCACCACTTATGAAAGGTCAAGCTGATACCATCGGTATTGCCATGCGAAGGGCCTTACTTGGAGAAATAGAAGGAACATGTATCACACGTGCAAAATCTAAGAAGGTGCCACATGAATATTCTACGATAGTAGGTATTGAGGAATCAGTACATGAAATCTTACAAAATTTGAAAGAAATTGTATTGAGAAGTAATCTCTATGGAGTTAGAGACGCGTCGATTTGCGTAAGGGGTCCTAGATACGTAACCGCTCAAGATATCATCTTACCACCCTCCGTAGAAATAGTTGACACGACACAACATATAGCTAACCTGACGGAACCAATTGATTTGTGTATTGGATTACAAATCAAGAGAGATCGCGGATATCGTATGGAACCCATAAATGACTCTCAAGATGGAAGTTACCCTATAGATGCTGTATTCATGCCTGTTCGAAATGCGAATCATAGTATTCATTCTTATGGGAATGGGAATGAAAAACAAGAGATACTTTTTCTAGAAATATGGACAAATGGAAGTTTAACTCCTAAGGAAGCACTTTATGAGGCTTCTCGTAATTTGATTGATTTATTTATTCCTTTTCTATATGCGGAGGAAGAGGACATTAATTTCGAAGAAAATAAAAACAGGTTTACTCTACCCTTTTTAACCTTTCAAGATAGATTAACTAATCTAAAGAAAAACAAAAAAGGAATTCCATTGAATTGTA